ACTTTAAAGAGTTCTATCATAATCATATATAGTGAAGTAATACTCCGGGTTATTACAAACAAAAAGCAAAAGCAAATTATTTTTACCTACTCATTATTAGTTAATAAATAACTCTAATGATTGGATTTCTATGCTTATTCTGAGAGGAAATGAAATATTCAAATGATTTTTCATCGAATGACTATTCATCTATTTATTTTGATGTACATAGTGGTGAGAAAGCTCTATGGAAAAATGGTGGTTCAATTCGATGTTATCCAATGTGGAGTTAAAATACAGGTGTATGCTAAGTAAATCAATCGATAGTTTTGGTCCTATTGAAAATATCAGTGTAAGTGAAGACAAAATTCTAAATGATACAGATAAAAATCCAGATGATTGGGGGAATAGTGAGAGTTCTAGTTACAGCAGTGTTGATCGTTTAGCCGGGGGCAGGGGTATTCGGAATTGCAGTGCTGATGACACTTTGTTAGTTCGGGATAGTAATAGGGGTAGTTATACCATATATTTTGATATGGAAAATCGAATTTTTGAGATTGACAACGATCATTCTTTTATGAGTGAACTAGAAAGTTCTTTTTCGAATTATTGGAAGTCTAGTTATTTGAATACTAGTTATTTGAATAATAGGTCTAGTAGGGACGACTCCCACTATGATTATGATACTAAATATAGGTGGAATAATTACATCACTGGTTGTATTGATAGTCACCTTCATTCTCAAATCTGCATTGATAGTTATATTTTAAGTGGCAGTGACAATTCCAGCGAAGGTTACGTTTATAGTTCCATTTTTGGTGAAAGTGGAAACAATAGTGAAAACGCAAGGTCCAGTCTAAGAACTAGCACGAAGATTAGGGATTTTATTAGAAGGGAAAATTCTCATGATCTTGATGTAACTCAAAAATACAGACATTTGTGGGTTCAATGCGAAATTTGTTATGGATTAAATTATAAGAAAATTTTGAAATCAAGAATGAATATTTGTGAACAATGTGGATATCATTTGAAAATGAGTAGTTCAGATAGAATTGAACTTTTGATTGATCCAGGTACTTGGGATCCTATGGATGAAGACATGGTATCTCGGGATCCCATCGAATTTCATTCGGAGGGCGAACCTTATAAAGGTCGTATTGATTCTTATCAAAGAAAGACAGGATTAACCGAAGCCATTCAAACAGGTATAGGTCAACTAAATGGCATTCCTGTAGCAATTGGGGTTATGGATTTTCAGTTTATGGGGGGTAGTATGGGATCCGTAGTAGGCGAGAAAATCACTCGTTTGATCGAGTATGCTGCCAATAAGTTTTTACCTCTTATTCTAGTGTGTGCTTCTGGGGGAGCGCGTATGCAAGAAGGAAGTTTGAGCTTGATGCAAATGGCTAAAATATCTTCCGCTTTATATGATTATCAATCGAATAAAAAGTTATTTTATATCTCAATCCTTACATCGCCTACGACTGGGGGCGTGACGGCGAGTTTTGGTATGTTAGGGGATATCATTATTGCTGAACCCAACGCACACATTGCATTTGCAGGTAAAAGAGTAATTGAACAAACATTGAATAAGACAGTACCTGAAGGTTCACAAGCAGCTGAATTTTTATTCCATAAGGGTTTATTCGATTCAATCGTACCGCGTAATCTTTTAAAGGGCGTTCTGAATGAGTTATTTCAGCTCCACGCTTTCTTTCCTTTGAATCATAAATTGAATCATAAATCAAGTAGATCTTTAACTTAATTAAATTATTTAAATTATTTTCTTTCCTTTTATTTCTTTATTTCGGGCAAACAAGTATTTATTTATTGGAATTCAAGGAAAAATCGGAAGAATGGTTTTTTTGTGACATAATATAAGATTCAATTTAGAATAGAAGGACATGCAGATAATTTTTTTTTAGCGATATTTATGATTACTCCTAATTTTGATTCCTGATTATTGCTAATCTCTATCAACAAGGTAAAAGAACAAAAATTCTTTCTTACACGAAATTGTTCTTAAATTGGGCAAGGTAAATAAAAAAGAAAACGAATTTCATTTTCTTTTCTTACCTATCCCTATATATAGAAATATGCAAAATGTAGAGTCTTGTATATTTCTATATCTCGCATATTTCTATATATAGACTGTCGCGCAAGAATACTCTTTTTTTTATTATTATTATTAATTTTATTATTATTATTATTAAATTTAAATAAAGTTAAATTAGAAAATGAAAATTATTAATTATTTATAATTATAAGACAAGAAAAAGATAAAAGAATAACAAAGCTTATCCCACAAATATTTTATATAGAAACACATATATTTCATGTAGAAAAAAAAAGTAAATAAGTCTATTTAGTTAGTTTTACACTACTTACACTTTATTATATATAGTTATATTATATATAGTTATTTCCATATACTTAGTATAATTATAATGATTATAAGATATCTTTCTAACATAACAAAACAATATTCTATATGAATAGGTAAAAATATTAATATAACAATTTAATAATTTAATAATTTAATAACAGTTAATTTAATAACAATTAAAAATTCAATATAAGAACAAAAAATAGGTACAAATATTAAATCGAGGTGCCCATTTCTATGACAATTCTCAACAATTTCCCCTCTATTTTTGTGCCTTTAGTGGGGTTAGTATTTCCGGCAATTGCAATGGCTTCTCTATTTCTTTATGTTCAAAAAAACAAGATTTTTTAGATCCGATGGGGGGAAATTTCATCTATTTTTTTTTTTCAAGACTTAGACTTGGATCATAACACAGATATCTATTTAGTATAATAGGGTATACCATACAGCTTCCTTCAAACAGAAAGGAAAGGATTCTTAATTTCTATAGGCATAAAGATGATATATGAGTAAATGGTCGATTTGAAAATAAATTACGATCGGATACTTAAACTAACTGTAAAGCCAATATATCCATATGTGTGGAGATAGGGAATCATCTGAGCGGTTTTCTAGTTTTTCTAGTTTTTTAGATTTACGGAATTGGATGAATTTTTCCTAACGATTCACATCAGAATAGCGCGAGTTGATGAAAATGACTTCGGAAACAAAAAAAAGTACAGTCAAATTCATTTTGGCTAGTCTCCCACTTCCAATAAAATGCAACTGGATCTAGTATGAATTGGCGATCAGAATGTATATGGATAGAACTTATAGCGGGGTCTCGAAAAACAAGTAATTTCTGCTGGGCCTTTATACTTTTTTTAGGTTCATTGGGATTTTTATTGGTTGGGATTTCCAGTTATCTTGACAGAAATTTGATATCTTTATTTCCGTCTCAGCAAATAATTTTTTTTCCACAAGGAATCGTGATGTCTTTCTATGGGATCGCTGGTTTATTTATTAGTTCTTATTTGTGGTGCACAATTTTGTGGAATGTGGGTAGTGGGTATGATCGATTTGATAGAAACGAGGGAATAGTATGTATTTTTCGTTGGGGCTTTCCCGGAAAAAATCGTCGCATCTTACTCCGATTCCTTATGAAAGATGTTCAGTCTATCCGAATAGAAGTTAAAGAGGGTATTTATACTCGGCATGCCCTTTATCTGGAAATCAAAGGACAGGGGGTCATTCCTTTGACTCGTACTGATGAGAATTTGACTCCACGAGAAATTGAGCAAAAAGCAGCGGAATTGGCCTATTTTTTGCGTGTACCGATTGAAGTATTTTGAAATGAACTAAAGAATGACCATTTTTTTAGCAAGAATGAAAAATCCAAGAGTCTCCCTCTTTTTTTCTTTTTTTTAGAGTATAAGTTAAAGTTAACGGGTATTTCGTCACAATGCTGATGAACCAAAGAAGATGGATATTAATTATATCTATACAGAACATTTATAAAAAAAAAAGCTTTTTTTGTCCGCAAACCAACCCTTTCTTTTATGCGTATGTAAAGTCATTAAATTCAGTAAAAAAAAATAACTAATAAATTTAAATACTAGACTGATCTCAGAGATCAAAACAAAACATTTCAGAATAATCGATAGAATAAAGAAATTTTTTTAAATTGATACGTTAGATATGGATCGATCATATCTTGTATATTATCTCTACTTTATTTTTGTCAATCGACTCCTCTTTTTTATCTTTTTTATTCCTTAATAAGCAAAGGATTGGAAGACTTAAAATTAGAACCCTTCCATCTTATTTTGCCTTTTCCACTTACTTTTGATTATCACACCATTCTTCATAAATTTCTCTTAATTACTCCTGCGGCTATGGGCAGTTGACCCATTTTTTTTTTCAAAATATTTGCTATTTTTTTTTTGGTAGAAAGGTATTCTTTTATCTCGAAAGCCTAATTTGATTTGAAGTGACTCTTTTGAGCATTCATCGAAAAAAGAGAATTGTTTTGAATTTTTAAGCAATTGGGATATTTGGAAACAATATTATTTTTCTTCATTCGTGTACTCTTTCTTCTTCTTCGGCTATTTCTGTATTCTTTCTAAATTTAAGGACTAACCAATGACTGACAAATAAAAAACGCGGAATGGGTTCAGAGATTTGAAGCCTTGTAATAGAACTTATAATTGATCGAAATATTAAATCGGATAAAGTCGACGAATGAGATGGGTTCATTAAAAATTCACAGACAAAACAATGAAAAAAAAAAAGCATTCTCTCCGTTTCTATATCTTATATCTATAGTCTTTTTGCCCTGGTTAATCTCTTTTTCATTTAATAAAAGTCTGGAATCCTGGATGATTAATTGGTGGAATACCAGTAAATCCGAAACCTTTTTTAATGATAGGCACGAAAAGTTTATTCTAGAAAGATTCATAGAATTAGAGGAACTCTTCTTTTTTGACGAAATGATAAAGGAATACCCGGAAACACATCTAAAAAAGTTTCATAGCATAATCCACAAAGAAACGATACAATTGATCAAGATACACAATGAGGATCGTATCCATACGATTTTTCGCTTCTCGACAAATATAATCTCTTTCCTTATTCTAAGTGGTTATTCTATTCTAGGTAATGAAGAACTTCTTATTCTTAATTCTTGGGTTCAAGAATTCCTATATAATTTAAGTGACACAATAAAAGCTTTTTCTATTCTTTTAGTAACTGATTTATGTATAGGATTCCATTCACCCCACGCTTGGGAACTAATGATTGGCTCCGTCTACAAAGATTTTGGATTTGCTCATAACGATCAAATTATATCGGGACTTGTTTCCACCTTTCCAGTTATTCTCGATACAATTTTTAAATATTGGATTTTCCGTTATTTAAATCGTCTATCTCCGTCACTTGTAGTGATTTATCATTCAATGAATGACTGAAAGATGATCCATCAATCCAATTAAAATGTTTCTTATTTTGTACAGTTCAAAATCGTATTTTTTTATACAATTATTTTCCATCTAAGAGTTTCGGATTCTTCTCATATTTTAGAATTTGTAAAAATTGTTCAGTAAATAACAGCATCGTGGATAGGGAACTCACCTAGTGCCCTACCTAATTTTATTGTAGAAATTTTTTGGATCAACGATTGGACCATGCAAACTAGAAAGACCTTTTCTTGGCTAAAGAAAGAGATTATTCGTTCCATTTCCGTATCACTCATGATATATATAATAACTCCGGAATCCATTTCAAACGCATATCCCATTTTTGCACAGCAGGGTTATGAAAATCCACGCGAAGCAACTGGCCGTATTGTATGCGCCAATTGTCATTTAGCTAATAAGCCCGTAGAAATTGAAGTTCCACAAGCGGTACTTCCGGATACTGTATTTGAAGCAGTTGTTCGAATTCCTTATGATATGCAACTGAAACAAGTTCTTGCTAATGGTAAAAGGGGAGCTTTGAATGTGGGGGCTGTTCTTATTTTACCCGATGGATTTGAATTAGCCCCCCCCGAACGTATTTCGCCAGAGATGAAAGAAAAGATGGGTAATCTATCTTTTCAGAGTTATCGCCCCACTAAAAAAAATATTCTTGTGATAGGGCCTGTTCCCGGTCAGAAATATAGTAAAATAACCTTTCCTATTCTTTCTCCGGACCCCGCTACTAAAAAAGATGTTCACTTCTTAAAATATCCCATATATGTAGGTGGAAACAGAGGAAGGGGTCAGATTTATCCCGACGGGAGCAAGAGTAACAATACGGTTTATAATGCTACAGCGGCAGGTGTCGTAAGCAGAATTATACGAAAAGAAAAGGGGGGGTACGAAATAACCATAACAGATGCGCCCGAGGGGCGTCAAGTGGTTGATATTATCCCTCCGGGACCAGAACTTCTTGTTTCAGAGGGTGAATCCGTCAAACGTGATCAACCATTAACGAGTAATCCTAATGTGGGCGGATTTGGTCAGGGAGATGCAGAAATAATACTTCAAGACCCATTACGTGTTCAAGGACTTTTGTTCTTTTTTGCATCTGTTATTTTGGCACAAATCTTTTTGATTCTTAAAAAGAAACAGTTTGAAAAGGTTCAATTGTCCGAAATGAATTTCTAGATATGCCGATTTATCAAATTCAAGTTATTAAAAAAAAAAAAAAAAATTATAAGAAGAATTTTTTGATCATCAAAAAAAAATTGTTAAAATTGTTTTTGTTTCTATTCTTTTTATATAATACCAGATTATATTAGATTATATCAGATTTTTTTTTAGAAATTCCTTGTACTACATTTCTAGTCATAATATGTATATTGGTAATTGGTAAAAAGACTAGTTGATTTTATCCTTTTTATTTGTTTTCTTTTTTTTTTAATCTAAACTAGAGCGGTGTGATTGTATCCCTATTGTCAGACTTAATTGTCATAGAATCTATAAATAGCTTTTCTATTCTAATAGAATCAAATTCAACTAGATACTAAGCATAAGATAAGGAAGCGGAAAAGGAAAGGCGAAATAAGGAAAACAAAGAATTCTAGGAGGTATTATTTCTAATCGTTTTCCTAGTCTTCGGCACAAGAAAAGAAATTTTCTACACCTCTTTCTTGTGTCGAAATAATAATGATTCTTGATCCCACTCATCAAAGATTTGAATTCTTAGTTCATATATTTTTTTTTTCAGGTTCATGATAACCTTGCTTTATACTTTATAAAGGAAAATTTGTTTAGCTTTACTGAATGGAATTTTTTTGATTGAATATCAGAAAAAGGGGTAGTCCCCCCCTTTTTTTTTGATTTATACGACTAAAGTATTATGTTTATTAAGAACTCGGCGGGCCCCCCCGAATCAGATTGAGAAAAAAAGGGGGGGCCCGCTGCATTCTTATGCTTTCGGGTCTACAACTCAGTTCATCCTATTACTACAGGGATGAGCCCAATCCGGAATATGACCCATAAAAGAAAATGCCTATTAAACCGATCACAAGAATACCAGTTACAGTACCTATTATCCAAAGAGGAATTCTTCCAGTAGTATCGGCCATTTATTCTACTTCCCTCCACATTTAATCAAATCGTCATGCTAGAGACATAAACAGTCATAGATAAGTATGAGATGATATCTTTCCGATG